TATTACATTATTGATATATAAATTTTAGTTTAAATTTAAAAATATTTTTTTTACAAAAAAAAGACAATTTATTAAAATTAAATTTTAAAAATTTTAATTTAGTTTAATCAATTAATTATAAAATTTATATATATATATAATTTAAAAATTTAAATAATAATAAAATATTAATATATAAAATTATTAATTTAATAATTTAAATAATAGAAATTTTTTATAAATTTAGAAAAATTTTGTGCCAGCATTAGCGGTTAAACAAAATAAAATAAATTAATTTATTCAATTAATATAAATAAATTTAATATCATATTTAATAAATATAATAAATTTAATGATAAAATTTTAAATTTATTAATTAATTAATTTAATAAAATTATTAATATAAAATTAATATAAAAAACTAGGATTAGAGACCCTATTATTTTTAAATAATTAATTATTAAATTAGTAAATTTATGAAAATTAAAATTTATGGCGGTATTTAAATCTAATTAGAGGAACTTATTTTATAATTGATAATCCACGAAAAGATAAACTTAAATTATAATATTTATGTATGTTCGTTATAAAAAAATTTTAAAAAAATATTTTTATAAAATTTAATTAAATTATATTTCAGATCAATATGTAATTAATATTTAAGAAAAAATGAGTTACAATAAAATTAATTTATTATTGTTATTAATTTTAATAATTTAACATTAAAGAATTTAATAGTAAAATAAATAAATTATTTTATTTGAATAAAGTTTAAAATATGTACAAATTGCCCGTCAATTTTTTAGAAATAAAAAATAAGTCGTAACAAAGTAAATATACTGGAAAGTGTATTTAGAGAAATATAGTTAAATTTATAATATTTATTTTGCTAATAAAAGTTATTATATAATTATTTTTATTAAAAATTTTAAATATTATTATATTTTAAAAATCAATTAAATTAATAAAAATAATTATATAATTAAAATTTATTAGTAATAAATTAAAAATAATAAAAATTTAATTTTAGTATTGTAAAAGAAAATTTTAATAAATTTAAAATAAAATTTAATTAATTTTTACCTTTGGTATCAGGGTAAATCTAAATTTAATTAAAAATTTTAAAATTCTCGAAATAAATTGATTTAATTTATTATAATAATTATTGTTTTAATAATATTATTAATAATAAATTAGAAAAAAAATTTTAATCAAAATTTATAATATCTAGTTATTTTATAAATAAATTTAATTTAAAATAAAATAAATAATTTTAATTAATATATTATTATTATTATTATTTTATTTAATATTATTAGAAATAAATTTAATAATAATAATAATATATCAATATAAATTAATATTATTTTATAAATTTTAAAATTTTTTTTAATAAATAATTTTTTATAATTAATTAATTATAAATAAAATTTATATAAATTATTTAAAAATTATAAAATTAATTACTTTAATAATTTTAGTAAAAAAATAATGATTTAATTAGTAAAATTTAATATAAATAATTATATTATATAAGAAATTAAATTAATGAATTAGGCAAAAATATTATTCAACTGTTTAATAAAAACATAGTTTATTGATAATAATTTTAAATAATTTCTGCTCAATGAAATTTTAAATAGCTGCAGTATTTTGACTGTACAAAGGTAGCATAATCATTTGGCTTTTTATTTAAGTCTGGAATGAAAGAAATAATGAAATAATAACTTTATAAATTTAATAATATTTAAACTTTATTTTAAATAAAAATTTTTAAATTTATTAAAAAGACGAGAAGACCCTATAGAATTTTATAATATAGTTAAATTTATTTATTAATTTTAAAATAATTTATTATTATTATTATATTGGGGAAATATTAAAATTTAATTAATTTTTATAATTTATTAACATTAATTAATGAATTTTTTATCCAATATTATTGAATATAAATTAAATTACCTTAGGGATAACAGCGTAATAATTTTAAAGAGATCATATTGAAAAAATTGATTGCGACCTCGATGTTGAATTAAGATAAAATTATTATGGAGAAATAATTATTTTTAGTCTGTTCGACTATTAAAATCTTACATGATTTGAGTTTAGATCGGCGTAAGCCAGATCGGTTTCTATCTTTTAATAAATCTAATATTTTTGTACGAAAGGACTTTATATTAATATAAAATATTATAAAATTTAATAAAATTAATTTATTATTTTGGCAGATTAGTGCATTAAATTTAGAATTTAAATATTATAATTAAATATAAAATAATAATTTACTTAAATATAATATTAAATTCAATTATTATTTTTATAGATATAATATTAATAATTTTAATTTCTATTGCTTTTTTAACTCTAATAGAACGAAAAGTTTTAGGTTATATTCAACTTCGAAAGGGGCCAAATAAAGTTGGATTAATAGGAATTTTTCAGCCGTTTAGAGATGCAATAAAATTATTTACTAAAGAAACTTCATTAATTTTAAAATCAAATTATTTATTTTATTTAATTTCACCTTTATTAAGAATAATAATTATATTAATATTATGATATAATATTCCAATGTTTAATAATATTATATCATTAAAAATAAATTTATTAATAATTCTTTGTATTATAAGAATAAGTGTATATATAATAATAATAGCCGGATGATCATCTAATTCAATTTATTCATTAATTGGTAGAATACGGAGAATTGCTCAAACTATTTCTTATGAAGTTAGAATAATTTTAATTATATTAAATTTAATTTTATTAATCGAATCTTTTAATTTAATTAAATTTAGTGATTTTCAATATTATCAATGGTTTATATTAATAAATTTTCCTATTATATTAATTTTTTTTGTTAGATTTTTAGCCGAATTAAATCGAACACCATTTGATTTTGCTGAAGGTGAATCTGAATTAGTTTCAGGATTTAATACTGAATATATAAGAGGAAGTTTTGCAATAATTTTTATTGCAGAATATGGTATAATTATATTTATAATATATTTATTTACAATATTTTTTTGGGGTGATTTTAAATCAAATTATTTTATTTTTATTTTTATAATAATAGTATATTTAACTTTATGAATTCGTGGAACTTTACCTCGATTTCGATATGATAATTTAATAATATTAACTTGAAAAATTTATTTACCAATTAGTTTATCTTATTTAATTATTATTTTATGTCTAAAGTTAATTATTTTAATTTAAATTATAATATTTTAAAAATATTAACTAATAAGTTTAATAATTATTATTTAAAAATAATATTATCTATTAAATTATTAATATAAGAAAATCTAATAAAAAATAAAAAATAAAAAAAAGAAATTAACTGGCCAATGAAAATATAAGGGTCTTCAACTGGTCGAGCTCCAATTCAAGTTAAAATAATAAATATTCTAATAAAATTTCAAAAATAAATTTGATTAATAAAATAAAATTTAAATCCTTTAATTTTATAATTTATAATGTAGGGCAAAATTATTAAAATTAAAATTGATATTACTAAAGCAATAACACCCCCCAATTTATTGGGAATAGATCGTAAAATTGCATAAGCAAATAAAAAATATCATTCTGGTTGAATATGAATTGGGGTAATTATTGAATTTGCTGGATTAAAATTTTCTGGGTCAGATAAAATATATGGATTAATTATACAAATTAATATAAATATTATTAATATAATAGTAAATCCTAAAATGTCTTTAATTGAATAATAAGGGTTAAATGGAATTTTAAAATAATTTCTATTTAATCCTAAAGGATTTCTTGATCCTGTTTCATGTAAAAAAAATAAATGAATAATTACTATAAATAAAATAATTAATGGTAAAATAAAATGGAAAGAATAAAATCGATTTAAAGTAGCATTATTAACAGAAAATCCCCCTCATAATCATTTTACTATTAAATCACCGATGTAAGGAATAGCTGAAATTAAATTAGTAATAACTGTAGCACCTCAGAATGATATTTGGCCCCAAGGTAAAACATATCCTAAAAAAGCAGTTCCTATAGTTATAAAAAAAATTAATACTCCAATTATTCAAGTTTTAAAAAAATAAAAAGAATTATAATAAATACCTCGACCAATATGAATAAATAAGCAAATAAAAAATATTGAAGCTCCATTTATGTGAATTAGACGAATTAATCAACCATAATTTACATCTTGAATAATATGAATTACACTATTAAATGATATTAAAATATGAGGGGTAAAATGTATAGTTAAAAAAAACCCTGAGATAATTTGAATTAATAAACAAATTCCTAATAAAGAACCAAAATTTCATCAAATTGAAATATTTATAGGTGTAGGTAAAACAATTAATGATGAATAAATTATATTTAATAGACTATTAAATTTAAAAATTGATTTTTTCATTTAATTTAATTTACGTAAAGAAATTTTTTTATTAATACAAATTTTTACAATAAATATTAATATAATTAATAAATAAATTATACAAATTAATAAAGAATAATTTTTATTATATATATATATATATATAGTATTAAATTTAATTTGATAAAAATTTATATAATTAGAAATATCTATTGAAATAAAATATCAAGGATAATTAAACTTAATATAAATAAAAATTAAAAATATAAATATAAATATTAAAATAATTTTTATTGGGTATATAATAATATAATTTCATTTTAATGATATTTTTATATTTCCAATAAATCTAGTAAAATATAAAAAAATAATTATTAAACCTCCAATTATAATTAAAAATATTAAATAAGAAATTCAATTTATATTATAATATAATTCAATTGTTAATGAAGATGATATTAATAATAATAATAAAATTAATCTTAAGATAATAGGATGAATAATTTTATTATTTGATGGACATATATTAATAAATAAATTAATAATTGATAAAATTATTAATAAAATTAATTGAATTGATATTATCATAAAAAAAAATAGTTTATAATAAAATATTAATTTTGGAGATTAAAGAAATAATTTATATTATTTTTTTTAAATCATTAAAATATTAAAATTTTATCTTATATTTTCAAAATATATGCTTATTAAAGCTTAATGATTAATATTAATTGTATAGAATACATTTTTAAATTACAAATTTAATATTTTATTTTTAAATTAAATTAATTTATTTAAATTATTATATTTTTTTTATTATATTTATTATTTCATTATTTATATTTAGATATTATTATTATCATATTTTATTAACATTATTAAGAATAGAATTTATTATATTGAGAGTATTATTAATTTTAATATCTTTATTAATAATTACAATAAATATCAATATTATTTTATATTATTTAGTTTTTGTAGTATGTGAAGGTGTTTTAGGTTTAACTATATTAATTTTATTAATTCGAACTTATGGTAATGATAATATAAATTTAATAAATTTAATTTTATGATAAAAATATATATATATATAATTATATTAATTATTCCAATTATTAATATAAAATTTTTTTATTTAAATATATTTATATTTAATATAATTATTTTATTTTTATTTTTTATAATTTTAATATTTAATTTTAGAATATTTTATAATAATATTTATTATTGGATAGGGTTAGATTTAATAATATTTGCATTAATTATATTATCAATTTTTATTATTGGTTTAATATTCTTTACTTCAATAAATATTGAAAAAAGTAAAATTTTTAGTTTATTATTATTATTATTATTATTATCTTTATTATTAAGATTTAGAAGAATAAATTATTTTATATTTTATTTATTTTTTGAAATTAGATTATTACCTACATTTATTTTAATTATAATATTTGGTTATCAACCTGAACGAATTAATGCAAGAATATATATAATTTTATATACTATATTTGCATCTTTACCATTATTATTATTAATTTTTTTTTTAAATAAAATATTTTATTCATTAAATTATTATTTTATATTTAAAAATTTAAATTATTTAAATATTTCAATATTAATATTTTATATTTTTATAATTTTTGCATTTTTAGTTAAATTACCAATATTTATATTTCATATATGATTACCTAAAGCTCATGTTGAAGCACCAATTTCAGGATCAATAATTTTAGCAGGAGTTATATTAAAATTGGGAGGTTATGGATTATACCGAAGAATAAATATAATATTAAAATTATGTAAAAAATTTAATATTTATTTAATTATTTTAAATTTAATTGGAATTTTTATATTAAGAATTTTATGTTTACGACAAAATGATTTAAAAATAATAGTAGCTTATTCTTCTGTAGTTCATATATCAATAATATTGATTAGATTAATAACTTTAACTAATTTAAGAAAATATTCTATAATTTTTATAATAATTGGTCATGGATTTTGTTCACCAGGATTATTTATTTTAGTTAATTATATTTATATTCGATCAAAATCTCGAAATTTATATTTAAATAAAGGAATAGTTAATATTTTTCCTTCAATAATATTATGGTGATTTTTATTTTGTATTGGTAATCTGGGAGCACCAATAACTTTAAATTTTTTAAGTGAATTATTTATTATTATAGTTTTATTAAATTGATCAATAAAATTAATTTATTTAATAATTATTTTAATAATTTTTTGTAGAAGTTATTCATTATATTTATTTTCAAGAATTTTTCATGGTAATTTATATTCTAATATTAAAAATTTTTATAGAAATAAAATTAATGAATTTTTATTGATATTTATACTTTGATTACCTATAAATTTATATGTTTTAAAAATAGATTTATTAATTTAATTTAAATAATTTAAAAAAAATTTTGATTTGTGGAATCAAATTTATATGAATTCATATTTTAAATAATATTATTATATTATATTAGAAGAATTTTATTTTTTATAATTTCATTAAATAGATTATTTTTTAGATTAATATTTTTAATAAAAAAAATAAATTTATTTATTGAATGATATTTAATTTATTTAAATTCATTATCAATAAATATATATATTTATATTGATTGAATGACATTAATATTCATTTTTACAGTTATATTAATTTCTTCAATAATTATATTATATTCTATTGAATATATAAATCATGATTTAAATAAAATTCGATTTTTTTGAATTTTAAGATTTTTTATTTTATTTATATTATTAATAGTTATTAGACCTAATATTATAATAATTTTAATTGGATGGGATGGTTTAGGTTTAACTTCTTATTGTTTAATTATTTTTTATCAAAGAAAAAGAAGTTATAATTCCGGTATATTAACATTTTTAATTAATCGAATAGGAGATATTTTTATTATTATAAGAATTTCAATAATATTAAATTTTGGAAGATGAAATTTATTAAATTTTAATAAATTAAATTATTTTATTATAATTATAATTATTTTAGCAGCTATAACTAAAAGAGCACAATTTCCATTCTCATCTTGATTGCCTGCTGCAATAGCAGCTCCAACCCCAGTTTCATCATTAGTTCATTCATCAACTTTAGTTACTGCTGGTATTTATATATTAATTCGATTCCATTATTTAATTATATTATTTAATAATTTAATTAAATTTATTTTAATAATTGGTTTAATTACTATATTTATAGCAAGAATATCAGCTATTATAGAATTTGATTTAAAAAAAATTATTGCTTATTCTACATTATCACAATTAGGATTAATAATAATAATTTTAGGATTTAATTATCCTAATTTAGCTTTCTTTCATTTAGTAATTCATGCTATATTTAAATCAATAATATTTATATGTTCAGGAATTATTATTCATTCTATAAGAAATTATCAAGATATTCGATTTATTGGTAAAATAAAAAATTATTTACCTTTAACTATAATTATAATAATAATTTCAAATTTTTCTTTATGTGGAATACCATTTTTTTCAGGATTTTATTCTAAAGATTTGATTTTAGAAAATATATTTATATTAAAAAATAATTTTTTTATTTTTATTTTATTATTATTAAGAACTATATTGACAGTTATATATAGATTTCGATTATCATATTATTTAATAAATAATAATTTAAAATTTATTCCAATATTTTTAATTAATGAATTTAAAATAATAAATTATCCTATAATAATTTTAATATTTATGTCAATAATATCTGGAATAATATTAAATTGATTGATTTATAATAATATTGAAAATATTTTTTTATTAAAAATTGAAAAATTAATAATTTTTATAATTTGTATTTTTGGCTTAATAATAAGATTATTAATTTATAAAATTAAAATTTTTTTAAAAAAATTATTATTTTTAAAATTTTTTTTAGGAAAAATATGATTTTTATATTATTTTAATTATATTATTATTATTAATTTTTTAAAATTTGGAAAAATAAATTCATTAATATTTGATAAAGGTTGAAGAGAAGAATTATTTAAAAATAATATTTTAATTATAAGAAATAAAATAAAATTTATAAATTATATAAATTTAAATTATTTAATTTATATAATTATAATTTTAATTTATATTTTTATATTTTTATTTTTATTAAATTAATTTATAAATAATATATATATTATTTTTATAATGAAAATATAATGTTTTATTTAAACTATATAAATTTAAATAGTTTAATATAAAATATAATATTGAAAATATTATGATAATTAAAAATTTTTAAATATTATGAAATTATGGTTATTTTCAACAAATCATAAATATATTGGAATTTTATATTTTATTTTAGGAATATGATCAGGAATTTTAGGGTTATCAATAAGAATAATTATTCGATTAGAATTAGGAAACCCAGGTTCGATAATTGGAAATGATCAAATTTATAATTCAATTGTTACTACTCATGCATTTACTATAATTTTTTTTTTTGTTATACCAGTAATAATAGGGGGTTTTGGGAATTATTTAATTCCAATAATAATAGGGGTTCCAGATATAGCTTTCCCACGAATAAATAATATAAGATTTTGATTATTACCTCCAAGATTAATATTATTATTATCTAGAATATTTATTGGAAGGGGTACGGGAACTGGATGAACAGTTTATCCACCTTTATCTAGTAATTTATCTCATAGAGGACCTTCAGTTGATTTATCAATTTTTTCTTTACATATTGCAGGAATTTCTTCAATTATAGCTTCAATTAATTTTATTTCTACAATTTTAAATATAAAAATTTATAAATTAGAAATAATTTCATTATTTTCTTGATCAATATTATTAACAGCTATTTTATTATTATTATCATTACCAGTTTTAGCCGGTGCAATTACTATATTATTATTTGATCGGAATTTAAATACATCATTTTTTGATCCTTCAGGGGGAGGAGATCCAATTTTATATCAACATTTATTTTGATTTTTTGGTCATCCAGAAGTTTATATTTTAATCTTACCAGGATTTGGATTAATTTCTCATATAATTAATAATGAAAGTATAAAAAAAGAAGTTTTTGGATTAATAGGAATAATTTACGCAATAATTTCTATTGGTTTATTAGGATTTATTGTTTGGGCTCATCATATATTTACTGTAGGTATAGATGTTGATACACGGGCTTATTTTACATCAGCAACTATAATTATTGCTATTCCTACGGGAATTAAAATTTTTAGATGATTAGCTTCAATAAATGGAATAAAAATTAAATTTAATATTTATAACTTATGATTATTAGGATTTATTTTTTTATTTACAATTGGAGGATTAACTGGTATTATTTTATCAAATTCTTCTATTGATATTGTATTACATGATACTTATTATGTTGTAGCTCATTTTCATTATGTATTATCAATAGGAGCTGTTTATGCTATTTTTGGAAGATTTATTTATTGATACCCTTTATTTATTGGTTTATCAATTAATAAAAAATGATTAAAAATTCATTTCTTTATAATATTTATTGGAGTTAATTTAACTTTTTTCCCTCAACATTTTTTAGGATTAAGTGGAATACCTCGGCGATATTCGGATTATCCAGATTCATATTTATGTTGAAATATTATTTCATCAATTGGATCTATTATTTCAATATTTAGAACTTTATATTTCTTTTTTATTTTATGAGAAAGAATAATTAGATTTCGAATAATTATTTTTATAAAAAATATTAATAATTCAATTGAATGACTAATATCAAATCCAAGACCAAGACATTCAATTTATGAAATTCCGAAATTATTTATTAAATTCTAATATGGCAGATTAGTGCAATAGATTTAAATTCTATATATATATTAATATTAATATTATTAGAAATTTCAATTTGAAATCAATTATCATTACAAGATTCAAATTCATCAATTATAGAAAATATAATTATATTTTACGATCATGCTATATTAGTAGTAATAATAATTATTATATTAATTATATATATATTTATTTTTATATTAATAAATAAATTAATTAATCGAAATATATTTGAGGGCCAAATAATTGAAATTATTTGAACTTTAATTCCAATAGTGTTTTTAATTTTTATTGCTATTCCATCATTAAAAATTTTATATTTAAGTGATGAAATTATTAATCCTGAATTTTCAATTAAATCAATTGGACATCAATGATATTGAAGTTATGAATATAATGATTATAATAATATTAATTTTGATTCATTCATAATTAATGATAATGAAAATAAAAATTTATTTCGATTATTAGATGTTGATAATCGAATAATTTTACCAATAAATAGACAAATTCGAATATTAATTAATTCTAGGGATGTAATTCATTCATTTGCTTTACCTTCAATTGGTATTAAAGTTGATGCAGTTCCCGGTCGTATTAATCAAATTAATATTAATTTGACTCGACCTGGTGTTTTTTATGGTCAATGTTCAGAAATTTGCGGGGTTAATCATAGTTTTATACCAATTGTTGTTGAATCAGTTCCAATAAAAATTTTTATAAATTGATTAAAATTATATAATTCAATTGATATCTTAATTAAAGATTTGATTTTTTAAATCAATAATAATAATAAAATTTATTTCAATTGATTATATATATATATATATATATATATATATATATATATATATATTAATAAAAAAAATTAGTTAAAAAATAACATTAATTTGTCATATTAAAATTATTAAATATATATATTAATATTTTTTTATACCACAAATAAGACCTTTATCTTGATTATATTTATTTTTTTATTTTATTGGAATATATTTAATTATTATAATTTTAATTAATAGGTTAGTAAATTATTATAAAAATTTAAATAATTCAAATAAAAAAAAAAATTCTATTTTATTTAAATATAAATGATAATAAATTTATTTTCTATTTTTGATCCAATAACTTCATTATCAAGATCAATAAATTGAATTAGAAGATATTATATTATTTTATTTATACCAAATATATATTGATTAATTCCATCTCGATGATTAATAATATATATATTATTATTAAAAATATTAACTATAGAATTTAAAATTTTATTAAATAAAAATATAAATAAAATAAATTTATTAATTTATATTAGATTATTTTTAATAGTTATATTAAATAATTTTATAGGGTTATTTCCTTATATTTTTACATCATCAAGTCATTTAATTATATCAATAACATTTTCTTTAATCTTATGAATTTCTTTTATATTATTTGGTTGAATTAAAAATATAAATTATATATTTATTCATTTAGTTCCCCAAGGAACTCCTGCAATTTTAATACCTTTTATAGTATTAATTGAATCTATTAGAAATATTATTCGACCCGGGACTTTATCAGTTCGATTATCAGCAAATATTATTGCCGGTCATTTATTAATAACTCTAATCTCATCAACTGGAAATAATTTAAGATTTTTCTTTTTATTATTAATGTTATTAATTCAAAGATTATTAATTATTTTAGAAATTAGAGTTTCAATTATTCAAGCTTATGTAATTTCAATTTTAAGAACATTATATAGAACAGAAACTAATTATGAAAAAATTAATTCAACCATTTCATCTAGTAACAATAAGACCTTGGCCAATTTTAATATCATTTAGAGTTATAAGTTTATTAATTGGCATTATAAATTGATTTAATAATTTTAATTATTATTTAATATTATATAGTTTAATTATTAGAATTTTATGTATATATCAATGATGACGTGATGTAATTCGAGAATCAACATATCAAGGATTTCATACAATTAAAGTAATTTCAGGTTTAAAAATAGGAATAATTTTGTTTATTATTTCAGAAATTTTTTTTTTTATTAGGATTTTTTGATGTTATTTTCATATATTTTTATCCCCTAGAATTGAAATTGGAATAATCTGACCCCCTAAAAATATTTTAAGTTTTAATCCTTATAATATTCCTTTATTAAATACAATTATTTTATTATCTTCCGGTATTACAATTACTTGGTGTCATTATTCAATTTTATTAAGAAAAAAATTAAGTAGATTTATTAGATTATTATATACTATTATTTTAGGGATTGTTTTTACTTTAATTCAATACATAGAATATGATCACGCTAGATTTACTATAGCCGATTCAGTTTATGGTTCAATTTTTTTTATATCAACTGGATTTCACGGCCTTCATGTTATTATTGGGACTTTATTTTTAATAATTAATTTAATTCGAATTAATAATAATAATTATTCTTCAATTCATCATTTTGGATTCGAAAGTGCTGCTTGATATTGACATTTTGTTGATGTAGTTTGATTATTTTTATATTTATTAATTTATGTTTGATCATTTAATTATTTATATAGTATAAATAGTACAATTAATTTCCAATTAATTAGTTTAATAATTTTAATATAAATAATTATAAATTTATTAATTTATTTTATAATTATTATTGTTATTTTACTATTAATATTATTTATTAATTTTATTTTATCAAAAAAATTAAATAAAAATCGAGAAAAAATATCCCCATTTGAATGTGGATTTGATTCAATTTCAATAAATCGAATACCATTTTCATTACAATTTTATTTAATTACTATTATTTTTTTAATTTTTGATGTTGAAATTGCTTTATTATTACCATTAATTCATAATATTAGATTTTTATATTATTTAATTAATTTAAATAGAATTATTATTATAATTATTTTATTATTTGGTTTATATATAGAAATCATTGAAGGGGCATTAAAATGATTTAAATAAGAAATAATAAAAATATTAAATTTCTAATTTAATTAAAAATATTAAATTATTTTTATTTCTAAATATGATATGCCTGAATAAAGGGCTATTTTGATAGAATAGATTATATAAGATTTTTATTATCATAAATTATTAGAAAATAGACTAAAATTAAGTCATTAGATTCATAATCTAAAAATATAATTAATATTTTTCTAATAAAAAAAAAAATGAAATTTTAATTTCGACTTAAATATTAGATATAATTATATCCATTTTTATAATTTTAAAATGATTTATTTTAATAGTTTAAATAAAACATTAAATTGCAAATTTAAAAATATAAAATTATTTAAAATTAGTAAAGAGAATATTATTCTATAAATAAATTTACAATTTATTACTTTAATCAGACACTTTACTAATTTAAAATAAAATTTATATAATTTATATATATATATTAAACTTTGAAGGTTAATAGTTTATTTAACTTAAAATTTTTTTTTAAAATAATTCATATATAATTATTAAATAAAAATTTAATCAATTAATTATTAATAATTTATAATTTAATTTATTATTAAAATTAATAAATTTAAAATTTATTTTATTACAATAATTATAATTTATTAATCTTGAAAATATAATTCGAAAATAAAAAAATAATCTAATTAAAGAATTTAAAATTAATAAAAATATAAAATTAAAAGATAAATTTAAATTTATTATATTTTCAATATGAATTCATTTTAATAAAAATCCTATTATTGGAGGTATTCTTCTAATTCTAAATAATAAAAATATTATAAATATTATTAATTTAAATTCATTAAATTTAATTATATTTAATTGAATTAAATTATTTAAATTTAATTTATAAAATAAATAAGTTAAATTTAATATAATAAAAATATAAATTATTAAATAAATCATTGATATAATTTCATTAAAATTTAATAAAATAATAATTCAAGCTAATTGAATTATTGATGAATAACTTATAATTAATTTTAAATTAATTTGATTAATTCCTAATAAAGATCTAAAAAAAGAAGAAAAAAATATTAAATAAAAATTTAAAAGAAAAATCTTTAAATTAATAAAATTTATAATATTATTGATAATAAATAAAGGAATAATTTTATTAAATGTAGTTATAATAAAAATATTTATTCAATTTATATTATATATAATTTTAATATATCAAAAATGGAAAGGAATAATTCTTATTTTAATTAACATTCTAAAATTTATAATTAGTAATGATAAATTTATAAAATTTTCAATAAATATTATTAAAGAATTTAATAAATAAATATATGAATTAAAAGATTGAAATAAAAAATATTTTATTAGTAATTCAATTTTTATTAATTTATCAAATAATATTAATATAATTATTCTAATTAAATTAATTTCTATAATTATTCATAATCTTAATCAAGAATTTATAATTAAACTTATTATAATTGAAATAACTATTATTGGAAAAAATATTAAATAAATAAAATAAGAATTAAACAAAAAAATTTTTTTTTTTATTTAATTGAAACCAAATTAGAGGTAAATTATTGTTAATAATTTTATTGAATTTAAAATTCCAATTAAATAATTTTTTTTTATAAATATAATAAATATTATTCTTAAAATTTCAAAAATTTAAGTGCAAGTTTACACTAATTTATA